AATTAATATATTGTATTGAATTAAATACATATTAGTTACATATTAGTTAATTAAATATTAAATAATATGAGACTCGAAATGAAAGTACCCTTCTCGCATACATTCCCCATTACGTTGTCGGAACAAAAATATTGCATGTATCAATATGGATGGAAATATTTAGTACATGAAATAGCGATTTGCTAGATATATAAATAGATATATAAGATATAACTAATAAAACGGATCTTGTGTTCTGGAATTGGAATCAAAGAAAGATATTTAAAATGGCTCGTATGTTGTGACTTGGAATAAATGTTTCTCGGTAAAGGAAGGGAATAGTAATTTATTCATTCCTAATTTATTCCTATAGAACGTCTAGGAACAAGAAGATTAAATCGGATATATCGACAGATTCCCGCGTAGTCCAAAGAAAAAAAAGATCCAATTTCATCTCTATCGAATTTTAATATCAGAATAGTGGATATAATTATGATGCAATGGGTTAGGTCCACTTACTTTTTATTTTGTTGATTTCTAATCGATTTAATTGGAATAATGGAAAATAGGAAAGGAATAGTAATATTTGAAGATTTAACGAGACGACTTATCCTTATAATATTTAATATAATATTTAGAATAATATATTTAATTTATTTATTTAATAATAGATTTAATTTATTAAAATAGCAAATTTATAAAAATAGCAAATTTATAACCATACTATAAATTAATTATAATGTTATAATTTTGATTATATATTAAAATATTAAATTATACGGTTTGTTACTTTTTTTTTATTACTTTATTACAAAGATCAACAATATCTTTATTCGCACTTCAAATATGAATACTACTGCCGGAGTTTTATTATTTATGAAAAAATCAAAGCCCCTTATCGGATTTGAACCGATGACTTACGCCTTACCATGGCGTTACTCTACCACTGAGTTAAAAGGGCTTGTTTGATCCAATTCCTGAATAAAGACACTATGAGTTTAGTATATATACTTATTATAATAGATGTACATAGATATATCTTATAATAAGTATAAGGGTTCATTCAGGAATGAAAAATTTTCTTTATCCAGTAAAAGTAAATTAAATAATTTAATATAATTTACTATAGAGTATATAATATAGGTAAAATAAAACGGTTTATTGATATTGGATTTGATAAATATCAATACAATGAATTGTTTCAAGACTATCCTAATTGACATCATAACTAAATTCATTTGAGTGATACATGTATCCACTAATTTAACATAGATCCAAGATATTTCATTGAATCATTGATAAAGAGATTCGGATAAAGAGATTCGGCGTGGCCTTTGAACCAAACTTTTATCGAAAAAAATTGTATAGAAAGAATCGTGAAAGACGGAAAGATCCTTCGTATCGAGTCATACCATTCCATTATATTGACAATTTTAAAAAACTATTCATACTATGAACATAGTATGATGGCGGTCGTGCAAGTCTGCCCCCATCGTCTAGCGGTTCAGGACATCTCTCTTTCAAGGAGGCAGCGGGGATTCGACTTCCCCTGGGGGTAGGGTACTACGAAAGGAAGTTGATCGTGGATTATCAATAAGCCTGGAATTGATTCTTCCTGGGTCGATGCCCGAGCGGTTAATGGGGACGGACTGTAAATTCGTTGGCAATATGTCTACGCTGGTTCAAATCCAGCTCGGCCCAATAATTTGCCGATCCGCCATGAAATGATATAATATAACCCATTTGTTGCTCTCCAGAAATGCCCGATCCCCCAATCCCAATACGGAAGAAATCCATTTTATGATATATCTATACCACTATTTATTTACTCTCTTTTTCCAAGAAATTCTGATCTTGCTAATGATCTAGATTCATATCAGGATCCGTAACTATAAAGTAAAGTTTAAGGAAAAGAGTAAATAAAAAAAAAAACTTTTTTGATTGAACGAGTGATTATCCAATTGATTTGGCAATAACGAAAGGATTACTAGTAATACCGGCTGCTCTCACTAAAGTACATATACATATGGGTATCGATATATCACACTCGCAGCTCTGTTACAACACGCCAATTCTAATCGAAATTGAAAGGGTTAGAATGAAATCATAAAAATATGTATACTTTATTTTATTATGGTATTTACTTGGGATTGTAGTTCAATTGGTCAGAGCACCGCCCTGTCAAGGCGGAAGCTGCGGGTTCGAGCCCCGTCAGTCCCGACGAATCCAAATCCAATAAAAAACTATATCAATTCATCTCTCTATTTTTTGTGAAAAGAAGTCCAAATAACATAATTTCATTCCCAACAGCGATCCCTCTTCTTTTTTTCTTTTTCGTTTCACATTTATCATCAACCAAATGGGGGAATTTCCATTTCTTCGACTAGTACCGATTCGATTGATGGGAGAGAGGCATATGTGGATTAGTACAATTATTATATTATTAGCATCAGATTCAGGATTCCACGGGATACCGTACTGTACTGGGTCTGGCTTTTTCAATTACTCCCGATCTGTGAAATATGAAATAGAGTAGAGTATTGTATGTTTCCCGGGAGTACATACATAAATGGAATTTGTACAATATAAAATAAATTGAACATAGTTACTGTGTATAGAATAGTATAGAATACTTTTTTTTTAAGATTAAAATAAAATCCTTTTCGGGCCCTATTTTGTGTAACCTCAATTTCAAATTTTACTAATTTGAAATAATCTATCTCATTCAAATTTCGCATTGAGCTTTTGATATATGCGTCCCATTACTAATCCAATGAAAGAGGATATTCAAAAAATAAAGATCAAACAAGGATCACTTTTTTATTAGCGAGGTAATGAATTTTTTTTTTTTTTTTTTTATTTTATAAGGGTTTTTCCTTGAAAGAACAAACTTTTTAAATTTATATATAAATATATAAAAAAATAGTTAATTTGATGGAATATTCGATTTTTTTATACCGGAATTTGTACTCGTCTTTATCATACTTCTTTTGTTTTCCAAGAAGATTGGCTCATTAAAAAAAGGAGTTTATAACTTAGCTCCTTCCTTTTTTTTCATTGAGCTTCTATTGTTTTTCATTGAGCTTCTATTGTTTGTTGGGGTTTGTTTAGAACCAATGGTAAGTGGAAAGGCGGTTAGATGATACTTCATCAGATGATTGTACAAAGAGGGCGGTAGGTTATAGAAAAGAAAGAATGGAAAAGAATGATAAATAAATAAAGGAATTATTGATTGTATCGGGAATCAAATTTTGAGTTCAGTATGGATAAAAGATCGTCCTATGTTATACTATTCAATTCTTGACGATGAATCTATTTGATAGCTCCGATATTGTTATTCATGATATTGATCCGATTCGATATCATCGAGATGTAATGCATCCCATTGAATTTACAGGCGAAAGATTTATTATCTCTATGGGATTAACTCCCGAGTTATTGCGAATTAAAGAAAAATTAAACAATGAGATTATGGAAGTAAATATTCTCGCATTTATTGCTACTGCACTGTTTATTCTAGTTCCTACTGCTTTTTTACTTATAATATACGTAAAAACAGTCAGCCAAGGTGATTAATTTGAATTAAACTTGATTTTTTATTTCTTATCAATAATTGCAGAGAAGAAAAGGATAAAAATTTCGCGTCTTAAATGAAATGGGCAGACTAGAATCAGTCGTATTCTATGAGATACGATAGTATGGTAGAAAGATTCAGATATTTCTTTCTACCATACTATCTAGTATTGTTATTGTAGTGTATAAAGTTGTATTGTAATGCGGGTTAATTTAATATAGATTAATATAGATCAATCTACAATAGTATCATCATATTCCTTTTCTATATATATAGAAATCGATTTAATTACGTATATAGTGATAATGTATATTATATAGTATCCCAATTCTATTTCTTTGCTTTATCTATTTGTATTTAATTTGTGTTGATTTCAATTAAATTAATTTGAAATAATCGAAAGCGACTTTTACGATTAGAATTCCTAGATTTCTGATTATTTTCAATATGAATCCCGATCGAAAGAATCAATGACTTCTTCGGATTTCGAAAAGGATTAGTAAAACCCGTCGACTTTTAACGTTTGAACCACGATATGAAATGGGTTCAATAAAACAAGCAAAACATAAATAAAATTTCTAAAATAGTAAAACTAAAACAAGCGGCGCAATATGTGACTCGCCCAAGACAATATTTTAGGATGTGCAGTATCTCGTTAGACAACTACTATGTTGTTTCCCAATGTGTATCCACGTAATGGAATAACCGAATTGTTTTCTCTTTGATCTTTGAACAGTAAAGAGGTAAACAAAATAAAAAAAAGTTCCGTTCTTCCTCATGGTCCATATCTAACTTTGGTAAGAGTCAGTTCATCGAAATAGAAAATTTATGAAGAATTCAGTTGGAATAAATTTCCTACCATTTGTATTCCTTTTACTTTTTTTACTTTCAAAATACGAACACGGAAATAATTGAAATATTTCTTTGATTGAAAGAGTATTCTTCATATATATTTATTATTCATAGAATACATTACTCAACTAAAATCCAAGAGAATTTCGAAATGAAGATATTTTTCATTTCTATTTCAATTTAAAAATAAAATTTTAAATTGAAATAGTGAAATTTTAAATAAAAAAAACTTTGCCGAACGATCTATAAAAAAAGTGATACTGTTTAGTTCCTAAACTCAATTAGTAGTACTTCTAGAGTCCACTCCTTCCCCATACTACTAGTGAAAGGGAAAATGTAAAGACTACCATTAAAGCAGCCCAAGCGAGATTTACTATATCCATGTGAATTATGTCCTCTATCTCTATGAAGGAATTTTTCAATTATTGTTCACTAATAAATAATAGGGGAATCACTGGCGCAGAGTCAAAAAGTTATTCTGACCCAACACCGTTGATGAAACAATCCAATAAATCCAATTATAACAAGTTCTTATACGATTTCTAGTATAATTAGAAAAGATTAAGCCCAAGCAAAATATGCGGAAACCCCCTTG